TGGGTTTATACCAATGAGCAAAAAAAGTACAACTTGAACAATGAATTAATAAGTCGAACAAAAGCTCTAGAAAAAGAAAAGGGATTTCTTGCTCTGGATATGCTCGAAAAAAGGACCAGATTATGCAATGATGAAAACGAACAAAAATACTTGCCCAAAACGTATGACCCCTTTTTGAGGGGACCATATCGTGGAACAATAAAAAAATTCTATTCACATATGATCATGAATGATTTAATCACTTCTACAGATACGGAGGATTCCATAGAAATCAATTGGATAAATAAGATTTATGGGCTACTTCCTAATAATTCTAATTATTCCAGAAAATTTGAACATCAAAAGAATCCGCCTGATAGGGAATCATTACTGAATTATATTGGTAATTCCTTAACCTCAATCAAAGAATTTCCTTTTGAGCCTGCACCCATTTTGCATTTTAAAAAATATTCTTTATTGAGAGAGCAAACAAGAATTGATTTTGAAAATCAAACAAAAGCTTTAAAATGGGTATTCGATGTAATTACAACTGATCCAAATGATCAAACAATAATTAGAAATAAATCTATTGGAATAGAAGAAATCCATAAAAGGGTTCCTCGGTGGTCATACAAATTAACTGATGATTTGAAAGAACAGGAGGCAGAAAATGAGGAAGAATCCAAGGAAGATCATGAAATTCGTTCAAGAAAAGCCAAACGCGTAGTAATTTATACTGATAACAATCAGAATACCAACCCTATTACAACTACAAATAATACTAATAATAGTGATCAAGCAGAAGAGGTGGCTTTGATACGTTACTCGCAACAATCGGATTTTCGTCGGGATATAATCAAAGGATCCATGCGTGCTCAAAGACGTAAAACGGTTATTTGGGAAATGTTTCAAGCAAATGTGCATTCTCCGCTTTTTTTGGATCGAATAGACAAAACATCTTTTTTTTCTTCTTTTTATATCTCTGAAATGATGAATCTCATTTTTAGGAATTTGGTGGGGAGAGAACCAGAATTGAAAATTTCACATTTATATTTTGAGGAGGAAGAGACAAGGGAAAAAGAGAAAAAAAACGAAGAAAAAAAAGAGGAAAATGAACGTATAGTAATATCAGAAACTTGGGATAGCATTATATTTGCTCAAGCAATAAGAGGTTTGATGTTAGTAACCCAATCTTTTCTTAGAAAATACATTGTATTGCCTTCATTGATAATTGCTAAAAATATTGGCCGTATGTTATTATTCCAATTCCCCGAATGGTATGAGGATTTGAAGGAGTGGAATAGAGAAATGCATGTTAAATGCACTTATAATGGTGTTCAATTATCAGAAACAGAATTTCCCAAAGATTGGTTAACAGACGGTATTCAGATAAAGATTCTATTTCCTTTCTGTTTGAAACCTTGGCGAAGATCTAAAATACGATCTCATCCTAGGGATCAAATAAAAAAAAAAGGAAAAAAAGACAATTTTTGTTTTTTAACGGTTTGGGGAATGGAAGCGGAATTCCCTTTTGGGAATCCCCGAAAACGACCTTCCTTTTTTGAACCCATTTATAAAGAACTCCAAAAAAAAGTTAGAAAAGTTAAAAAGGATTTCTTTATACTTCTAAAAGTTTCAAAAGAAAAAACAAGATGGATCATTAAAATACTTCTAGTTCTAAAACGAATAATGAAGGAAATTCAAAAAGTAAACCCAATATTCTTATTTGAATTGAGCAAGGTGAAAGTATATGAAACGGCTGAAAATGGAAAAGATTCCGAAATAAATAATAAGATTATTCACAAATCAACCATTCAAATCCAATCCATGAATTGGACAAATTATTCACTCATAGAAAAAAAGATGAAAGATCTTTCTGATAAAACAATCACAATCAGGAATCAAATAGAACGAATCACAAAAGACAAGAAAAAAATAATTCTAACTTGTGCTGATAAAAGATCAAAATCACAGAAACATATTTGGCAGATATTCCAAAGAATAAATATACGATTAATACGTAAATCACATTATTTTATGAAATCTCTGATTGAAAATATATATATAGATATCTTGCTATGTATGATTACCATTCACAGGATCTATTTCCAACCTTTCTTTGAATCAACAAAAAGAATAATCAATAAATCCGTTTACAACGATCAAACAAATCAGGAAGGAATTGATGAAAGAGATCAAAATACAATGAACTTTTTTTCCACTATAAAAAAGTCCTTTTCGAATACTAATATTAGTAATAGTACAAAAATGTATTATGACTTATCCTCCTTGTCCCAAGCATATGTATTTTACAAATTATCACAAACCCAATTACTTAACAAGTATCAATTGAAATCTCTACTTCAATATCAGGGGACTTATCCTTTTATTAAGGATAAAATCAAGGATTATTGTATGACACGAGGAATATTTGATTACAATTCAAGACATAAGAAAATTCATAAGTCTGGAATGATTGAATGGAAAAACTGGTTAAAGGGGCATTATCAATACAATTTATCTCAAACCAAATGGTCGCGGTTAGTACCGCAAAAATGGCGAAATAGAATCAATCAACGTTATAGGATTCAAAATAAGGACTCAATTAAAGTGGATTCATATAAAAAAGAAAAAGACCAATTAATTCATTACGTGAAACAAAATTACTATGCAGCGGATTCATTGACAAATCAAAAAGAAAAATGGAAAAAACACTACAGATATGATCTTTTATCACATAAATATATGAACTATGGGGATAAGGAGGATTTTGATATTTATGGGTCAAGATTACAAGTAAACGGGGTTCAAAAAATTCCATATAATTTCAATAAACCAAAATCCGAATCATTTTATGTATTGGTAAGTACAGCTATTAGTGATTATCTAGAAGAAGGATATATTATTGATACGCATAAAAATCTAGATAGAAAATATTTTGATTGTCGAATTCTCCACTTTTGTCTTAGAAAAAATATCAATATTGAGACCTGGACCAATACACATATCGGTACCAAAATTGATAAAAATACTAAGACTGAAAAAAAAATCAACAACAAATTGAAAAAAAAAGATATTTTTTCTCTTATGATTCATCAAGAAATCAACCCATCCAATCAAAAAAGTATTTTTTTTAATTGGATGGGAATGAATCAAGAAAGAGTTTATCATACCATATCAAATCTAGAATCTTGGTTCTTCCCAGAATTTGTCTTACTTTTTGATGCATATAAGATTAAACCATGGATTATACCAATCAAATTACTTCTTTTTGACTTTTATTTTTATAAAAATAAAAGTCAAAATAAAAACATCAATATAAATCAAAAAAAATATCTTAAATTAGAAAATTCCAACCAACAAAAAAATGAGCAACAGGACCAAGTAAATCTTGTATCAGATCTACGAAAAGAAAACAAAAAAAAAGATATTGAAGAGAATTATGCGAGATCAGACATTACCATTAAAAAAGGTAAGAAGAAAAAACAATCCAAGAAAAACAAGAAAGCAGAACTAGATTTCTTCCTGAAAAAATATTTCCTTTTTCAATTAAAATGGGATGACTCCTTGAACCAAAGAATGATCAATAATATCAAGGTATATTGTCTCTTACTTAGACTGATAAATCCAAAAGAAATTGCTATATCCTCGATTCAAAGAGGAGAGATGCATCTGGATGTAATGCTAATTCAGAAAGATCTAGCTCTTACAGAATTGATAAAAAAAGGAATATTAATTATCGAACCAATTCGTCTATCTATAAAAAGGGATGGAAAATTGATTATATATCAAACTATAAGTATTTCATTGGTCGAGAACAATAAACACCAAACTAATAGAAAATGCATAAAAAAAAGTTATATTGATAAGAGGAATTTGGATAAACCCATTGTACGATATGGGAATATGCTTGTGAATGGGGACACAAATTATTATGATTTCCTTGTTCCCGAAAATATTCTATCTCCTAGACGTCGCAGAGAATTGAGAATTTTAATTTGTTTCAATTCCCATAATTGGAATGTTACGGATAGAAATAGAAATCCATTATTTTGCAATGAAAACAACATAAGAAACTCTGGAAAATTTTTGGATGAGGACAAGCATCTTAATACGGATACAAATAAATTCATTAAATGCAAATTTGTTCTTTGGCCCAATTACCGATTAGAAGATTTAGCTTGTATGAATCGCTATTGGTTTGATACCAATAATGGCAGTCGTTTCAGTATGTCAAGGATACATATGTATCCACGATTTAGAATTATTTAATTTAATAGTATATTTCCTATATCATATATATATATATCTATATTCCGTGACATTTTCGGTATATGAAAGCCGAAAGATGTATGCATATGCTATGTTATATTTTGGTAAATGATACAGATTTAATGGTGTATCCATTCAATTGGATATAGGAATAAATAAATTAGGGGAATCCTTTTAGATAGAAATAAATTCTTTTCTTTCGTTAATGGGGAAACATATTATCCCTTTCTATCCAAATCAAATTGAAAATTTGATTTGGATAAAATAAAGAAGTAGTATATGAATAAATCCAAATTTTTGTGTGTACTAGATGTGTGTACTAGATTAAAATAACCGGCATAATTCTTTTTTTTTTTTATTATTATTTTTCCTGATCGGAAAAATCCATGAAAAAGAAAGAAAAAGGATAGAAAAATTTTTTATGGTCAAAAATTCATTCATTTCCATTATTCCACAAGAAGAAAAAGAAGAAAACAAAGGTTCTGTTGAATTTCAAGTATTCAGTTTCACCAATAAGATACGGAGACTTACTTCACATTTGGAATTGCACAAAAAAGATTTTTTATCACAAAGGGGTCTACGAAAAATTCTAGGAAAACGTCAACGGTTGCTGGCTTATTTGTCAAAGAAAAATAGAGTACGTTATAAGAAATTAATTGGTCAGTTGGATATTCGAGAGCCAAAAACTCGTTAATTTAATCGTTTGAATTTTTTAGTAGTATTCCATTTTTTGTTTTGATGAGTCTCGTTTTGAGGAATTCATGGAATAATGAATTAAGGAAGAAAAGATATGACAGTACCGGTTACAAGAAAAGATCTCATGATAGTCAATATGGGGCCTCACCACCCATCAATGCATGGTGTTCTCCGACTAATCGTTACTCTCGATGGTGAAGATGTTATTGACTGTGAGCCCATATTGGGCTATTTACACAGAGGAATGGAAAAGATAGCGGAAAATCGAACAATTATACAATATCTACCTTATGTAACACGATGGGATTATTTAGCTACTATGTTCACAGAGGCAATAACCGTAAATGCGCCAGAACAATTGGAAAATGTTCAAGTACCTCAAAGAGCTAGCTATATCAGAGTAATTATGCTGGAATTGAGCCGTATAGCTTCTCATTTGTTATGGCTTGGACCTTTTATGGCGGATATCGGTGCACAGACTCCCTTTTTCTATATTTTCAGAGAAAGGGAATTGATATATGATCTATTCGAAGCCGCCACAGGTATGCGAATGATGCATAATTATTTCCGTATTGGAGGAGTAGCTGCTGATCTACCTTATGGATGGATAGATAAATGTTTGGATTTCTGCGATTATTCTTTAACAGGAGTTGTTGAATATCAAAAACTTATTACGTGGAATCCCATTTTTTTGGAACGAGTTGAAGGAGTGGGCATTATTGGTGGAGAAGAAGCTGTAAATTGGGGTTTATCAGGACCGATGTTACGAGCTTCTGGAATCCAATGGGATCTTCGTAAAGTTGATCATTATGAGTGTTACAATGAATTCGATTGGGAAGTCCAATGGCAAAAAGAAGGAGATTCATTAGCTCGTTATTTAGTACGAATCGGTGAAATGAAGGAATCCATAAAAATTATTCAACAGGCTCTAGAAGGAATTCCTGGAGGACCTTATGAAAATTTAGAAGTACGACGCTTTGATAGAGCAAAGAATTCCGAATGGAATGATTTTGAATATAGATTTATTAGTAAAAAACCTTCACCCAATTTAGAATTGTCGAAACAAGAACTTTATGTGAGAGTGGAAGCCCCAAAAGGAGAATTGGGAATTTATTTGATAGGAGATAATAGTGTTTTCCCCTGGAGATGGAAAATTCGTCCACCCGGTTTTATCAATTTGCAAATTCTTCCTCAGCTAGTTAAAAGAATGAAATTGGCTGATATCATGACGATATTGGGTAGTATAGATATCATTATGGGAGAAGTTGATCGTTGAAATGATAATTGATACGACAGAAGTACAAACTATCAATTCTTTTTCTACATCGGAATTTTTAAAAGAAGTGTATGGACTAATATGGATTGTACCCATTTTGACCCTTATATTGGGAATAACAATGGGGGTACTAGTAATTGTGTGGTTAGAAAGAGAAATATCTGCAGCGATACAACAACGTATTGGGCCTGAATATGCTGGCCCGTTGGGAATTCTTCAAGCTATAGCGGATGGGACTAAACTACTTTTTAAAGAGGACCTCCTCCCATCTCGAGGAGATATTCGTTTGTTTAGTGTGGGACCGTCTATAGCGGTTATATCAATTCTACTAAGTTATTTAGTAATTCCTTTTGGGTATCGTCTTGTTTTAGCCGATCTCAGTATAGGTGTTTTTTTATGGATCGCCATTTCTAGTATTGCTCCTATTGGGCTTCTTATGTCAGGATATGGATCGAATAATAAATATTCCTTTTTAGGTGGTCTACGAGCTGCTGCTCAATCTATTAGTTATGAAATACCATTAACTCTATGTGTGTTATCAATATCTCTACGTGTGATTCGTTGGAATATGAACTTTGAACCTCTCTTCTAGAAATAAAAGAAAAAAGAAAGAGGTTCAATGTATTGAATAGATGTTTTCATTTTTTTTTTTTTTTTATTCAGCATTCGGGTTGATGAGTTAAACCAGATAGTTATATGAGTGAAACTAAACAGCTTCCAAATTTGTAGTAAGAAGAAACAATCTCATTCCCTATGTACAAGAATAAAGTTGAAGTAAAAATAAGCAGTGTAAACTGCTTACCCCAAGATTAAGATTTTTTGATTAGTCATCATATCTTGAAGCGGGCGCAAACAAAAGATCAACTGTATGGAGTTTCTACTACTGTCTCATATGTATTACTATACCGGGGATCAATCAAAAGTCAGTGGACGGTTAGGAACACCAAGGTACACAAAGGATTAGTAATGGAGATAATGTAAGGTATCAAAAAAGAGGTATTTCTTCATAAAACGAATCATAATAAGGACTTGAAATTGGTAGAAATGATCAAGTAGTACTTCCCTACGATTCCGATCTAGAGTATGCTCCTATTCACTGGTTAAAGAAATGACTATCAAGAACGAATTAATTCTTTATTTTATTTTTGAGTATCCTCCTCTGAGACAGAAGAACAGGAAAAAAGAAATGGAATGCAGTAATTGAATGAATAATAAAAAAAGGGGATCCCTATTTATTCTTTTCTCTATCCATATTCATACATATCGAATTCTTATCACGATTCATGAACTAATGACTAATTCTTTTTATTTTATATTGATTGATATAAGGAGTATTTTATTGAAATATTAAGTTATTACCGAACAAAGAGAAATTTTTATTGTAAAGGATGAGATCAATTCGGAAGCACTTTTTTTATTATTCTAGCAGACAGAATTCCATTGGTCTAATTTGGGACTTTCCGATGTATCTTTATTCTATCCATCCAAAGATGGTGATAATACCGAACCCGTCCTTACATTTTTTTTGTGGCCATCGAGGAGCCGTATGAAGCTGAGGTCTCACGTACGGTTTTGAAATAGCGATGGGAACAGTGATGTTATTATCGACTATGATTATCTAACAGTTCAAGTACAGTTGATATAGTTGAAGCACAGTCAAAATATGGTTTTTGGGGGTGGAATCTGTGGCGTCAGCCTATAGGATTTATTGTTTTTCTAATTTCTTCTCTAGCCGAATGTGAGAGATTGCCCTTTGATTTACCAGAAGCGGAGGAGGAATTAGTAGCAGGTTATCAAACCGAGTATTCGGGTATCAAATATGGTTTATTTTATCTTGCTTCTTACCTAAATTTATTAGTTTCTTCATTATTTGTAACAGTTCTTTACTTAGGTGGGTGGAATTTACCTATTCCGTATATATCCATTTCTGAGCTTTTCGGAATAAAAAAAATCGCCGGCATTTTTGGAATAACAATGGGTATCCTTATTACATTAACTAAAGCTTATTTGTTTCTCTTCATTTCTATCACAACAAGATGGACTTTACCTAGAATGAGAATGGACCAGTTATTAAATCTTGGATGGAAATTTCTTTTACCTATTTCTCTAGGTAATCTGTTATTAACAACTTCTTCCCAACTTGTTTCATTATAAATAAGAGAATACGATAACACTATTTTAGATTCATAATCTCTATCAAACAAGAGAAAGAAACGTCAAATTTTTCATGTATATCTACAATATGTTCCCTATGGTAATTGGGTCCATGAATTATGGTCAACAAACAATACGAGCTGCAAGGTACATTGGTCAAAGTTTCATAATTACCTTATCCCACACAAATCGTTTACCTGTAACTATTCAATATCCTTATGAAAAATCGATCACATCAGAGCGTTTCCGGGGTCGAATCCACTTTGAATTTGATAAATGTATTGCTTGTGAAGTATGTGTTCGTGTATGCCCGATAGATCTACCCGTTGTTGATTGGAGATTTGAAAGAGATATTAAAAAGAAACAATTACTTAATTATAGTATAGATTTCGGGGTTTGTATATTTTGTGGTAACTGTGTCGAGTATTGTCCAACAAATTGTTTATCAATGACTGAAGAATATGAACTTTCTACTTATGATCGTCACGAATTGAATTATAATCAAATTGCTTTGGGTCGATTACCAATCTCAATAATTGGAGATTACACAATTCAAACAGTTATGAATTCGACTCAAATAAAAATAGACAAAGATAAACCCTTTGATTCAAGAACAATTACCGATTACTAAGATTTTGTTTTGATATAAAGGATCCAAGCTTTTTATTTTGGGTAGTCAGTAACTACAAATAAAAACTAATGATTGTTGAGAATCACTCTTTGATTTAAACTAAAAATATATTTTTAGTGATGATTTCAAAATAGCAAATTTCAACTACTTTTTTCTTTTTTTTCTTTCGGATAAATATAAATAAAGTAAGGTTGGCCCAATAATTTTATCTATATCTACATTAATCCATATTCAAATTCAATTCAATTATAAATGTATCATATACATTATTATATACAAGAAAACAAAAATAGGGTAACCCCTTTTCCTTTCCTGGACCATTTATTTAGTAAAGTTAAAGTAAGGTCATGAAATAGTTAAAGTTATTTATTTTGTATTTTATACATAATGGGTTTACCTGGACCAATACATGATATTCTTGTTGTATTTCTGGGGTCAATTCTTGTATTAGGGGGTCTGGGGGTAGTATTATTTACCAATCCAATTTATTCTGCCTTTTCATTGGGATTGGTTCTTGTTTGTATATCCTTATTCTATATTTCATCAAACTCCTATTTTGTAGCTGCCGCACAGCTCCTTATTTATGTGGGAGCCATAAATATCTTGATCATATTTGCTGTAATGTTCATGAATGGTTCAGGATATTCCAATAATTCCTATTTTTGGACCATTGGAGATGGGGTCACTTTGATGGTTTGTACAACTATTCTTTTTTCACTAATTACTACTATCCCAGATACGTCATGGTACGGAATTATTTGGACTACAAGGTCAAACCAGATTATGGAACAGGACCTAATAAATAACGTTCAACAAATTGGGATTCATTTATCAACAGATTTTTATCTTCCGTTTGAACTCATTTCAATAATTCTTTTAGTTTCCTTGATAGGTGCAATTACTATGGCTCGACAATAAGCAATAAAAATACTTAACTTAAAATGATTCCCAATTCTTAGAATTCTAACTAAATTCTAAATAAATAAATAGAAATTTTTAGTTAAATCTATCTACCGTCAATATCTTCTTTTGTTGTGTAATTGTTCTATTCTAATCAATTGAATCGGTTGAATTGTTATTCATATTGAAACGAATCGAGATTGATAAGGAGTTAGTCAATGATGTTTGAGCATGTCCTTTTCTTGAGTGTTTATTTATTTTCTATCGGTATCTATGGATTGATCACAAGTCGAAACATGGTTAGAGCGCTTATGTGTCTTGAGCTTATACTAAATTCGGTTAATATCAATCTTGTAACATTTTCTGATATATTTGATAGTCGCCAATTAAAAGGAGACATTTTCTCAATCTTTGTTATAGCCATTGCAGCTGCTGAAGCAGCTATTGGACTTGCTATTGTTTCGTCGATACATCGTAACAGAAAATCAACTCGTATTAATCAATCGAATTTGTTGAATAATTAGTGATAATCATCATAGATAATTTAAATAAAGACACATAAAAATATTTAATAGAATTGAAATACTATTTTTTATTGAATTTGAATGCAATTCAATAAAAAATAGTATTTTTATATTTATATTGAAATAATGATGACCAATTTGTTGGCCAATTAATTTTAATTCGCATGTGTAACTCGTATCATCATAATTGTTGAAACGAAAATCAAAGTGTCTTGACCTTTTCTCATAAACAGATTGATTTAAGAAATATATTGATTGTTTTTAATAAACCACTGTTTCGTCTGGTGTCTACAATATTACAATATATAATATATGATTCATTTACTACTAATTTGATTTGACCAGATCGAAAATCTTTTATGTTCAAAACTGTAATTTATAGATCCAATGTCACATTCAGTAAAAATTTATGATACATGTATAGGGTGTACTCAATGTGTACGAGCTTGCCCCACAGATGTATTGGAAATGATACCTTGGGACGGATGTAAAGCCAAGCAAATAGCTTCCGCGCCAAGAACCGAGGACTGTGTAGGTTGTAAGAGATGTGAATCTGCCTGCCCAACAGATTTTTTGAGTGTCCGTGTTTATTTAGGGCCTGAAACAACTCGCAGCATGGCTCTATCTTATTGATACATTACAAAAAACTCCACTTGAATCATTTGTGATTCCTCTTTACCGACAAGAGCCCGTGCTCGACAAAATATATTATTTTGAGGACGGGCTTCTCTGGTCAAAATGTATCTTGTCTTTATCACGAGTTATTTTCCTTGGTTAACAATACTTGTTGTTTTACCGATATTCGCGGGTTCCTCAATTTTCTTATTCCCTCATAGAGGGAATAAGATGTTTAGGTGGTATACTATATGTATATGCTTATTAGAACTCCTTCTAACGACTTATGCATTCTGTTATCATTTCCAATTGGATGATCCATTAATGCAATTGAAGGAAGATTCTAAATGGATAGATGTTTTTGATTTCCACTGGAGACTAGGAATCGATGGGCTTTCCATAGGACCCATTTTACTGACAGGATTTATCACTACTTTAGCAACTTTAGCAGCTTGGCCAATTACTCGAAATTCGCGGTTGTTCTATTTCCTGATGCTAGCAATGTACAGCGGTCAAATAGGATTATTTTCCTCCCGAGACTTTTTACTTTTTTTCATCATGTGGGAGTTAGAATTAATTCCTGTTTACTTACTTTTATCCATGTGGGGGGGAAAGAAACGTCTCTACTCGGCTACAAAGTTTATTTTGTACACTGCAGGGGGTTCCATTTTTTTCTTAATAGGAGTTCTAGGTATGGGTTTATATGGTTCCAATGAACCAACATTAGATTTTGAAAGATTAATTAATCAATCATATCCTGTGGCATTGGAAATAATATTCTATTTTGGCTTCCTTATTGCTTATGCTGTCAAATTGCCGATTATACCCCTACATACATGGTTACCTGATACCCATGGAGAAGCACATTACAGTACATGTATGCTTTTAGCTGGAATCCTATTAAAAATGGGCGCATATGGATTGATTCGGATCAATATGGAATTACTACCCCACGCTCATTCTATATTTTCTCCTTGGTTGGTGATAATAGGAACAATGCAAATAATCTATGCAGCTTCAACTTCTCTTGGTCAACGTAATTTAAAAAAGAGAATAGCCTATTCCTCTGTATCTCACATGGGTTTCACAATTATAGGAATTGGTTCTATAACCGACATGGGACTCAATGGAGCTATTTTACAAATGCTCTCTCATGGATTTATTGGTGCTGCACTTTTTTTCTTGGCGGGAACGAGTTGTGATAGAACACGTCTTGTTTATCTCGAAGAAATGGGAGGGATATCTATCCCAATGCCAAAAACATTTACCATGTTCAGTAGCTTCTCGATGGCTTCTCTTGCATTGCCAGGAATGAGTGGTTTTGTTGCGGAATTTTTAGTATTTTTTGGACTAATTACTAGTACAAAATATCTTTTAATGTCAAAAATGCTAATTACTTTTGTAATGGCAATTGGAATGATATTAACTCCTATTTATTTATTATCTATGTTACGTCAGATGTTTTATGGATACAAGTTATTTAATATTCCAAACTCTAATTTTTGGGATTCTGGACTACGAGAACTATTTCTTTCAATCTGTATCTTTCTACCCGTAATAAGTATTGGTATTTATCCCGATTTTGTTCTCTCGTTATCAGTTGACAAGGTACACGCTATCTTATCCAATTATTATCATAGATAGTGTTTCATTAATGAAACGGAAGGAAAGTCTTATAATTCTTTGAATTTAATATTTTGAAAATCGTTTGCTGTACTGTATAATGAAAAAAGAAATAAAATGAATAAGAATTGTAATTAGATACATCTCGAGTTTTTGAGAACCATTTAAATTTGAATGATTCCTTGATTCAAACGGTTCTCAAAAACTCATAAAAACAAACTTTCGTTATATATGGGATGATGTTTTTATCTTATGTATTCTTCATGTAGTTTATTCAATTAGATGTTTATGTGAATGAACCATAACTATGTAGACCTATTCCTAATAGATTGATCCCAAAATAGCATATCCAAATTATAATAAATCCTATAGAAGCTACAAGTGCCGAATTCGTACCTTTCCAATTTATATTTGTTCTAGTATGTAAATAAATCGCGAATATGGTCCAAGTAATAAATGCCCAAGTTTCCTTGGGGTCCCAATTCCAATAGGATCCCCATGCCTCATTAGCCCATACTGCTCCACAAAGAATACCTATGGTTAAAAAGGTAAACCCTAGACTAATGACACGATAACTCCAATAATCCAAACGCTCAGTTAATTGATATTTGTAATAATTTTGAAATGAAGGAAAAGAAGTGTTTTTAAAAACACTTCTTTTTTCATTCAAATATTCAATCTCACCAAAGAAAAATGACTTAATTAATAAATTATAGCTTTTACAAAAAATTTTGATGTTTTTTCGAAATGTAATGACTAGAAGAGCGACTGATAATAATGATCCGCATAAAAGAGCTGCATAGCTCAATAACATCATACTTACGTGCATCATTAACCACTGAGATTGTAGAGCAGGTACTAATATTGTGGATTGATGCATTTCAGTTGAAAGACCCGACATGGCAAAGCCTTGAGTAAAAATGGTACTTGGTGCAATTATTGTGCTTAAATCGTTTTTAAGGTTACGTATCTTGGGAATCATATGAATAATGAAGAAACTACACGAAAGGAAGATTAATGACTCGTATAAATTACTTAATGGAAAATGTCCCGAAGAAATCCAACGAGAAATTAATAATCCTGTTATAGAGAAAAAGGTAGCTATCATCCCTTTTTCTGATGAATCACGTAATCCTACAATTTTGTGGACTAATAAGGTCATCAAATGAATCATAATCACAATTGAAATGATCGAAAAAGAGATATGAGTTAATATATGTTCTAAAGTCACAAATATCATAAAAGGGGTCCCATTACAGAATTGGAAATCGCGAATTGAATACATTTTAGGATCTATTGTATCTCTTTTAGAAGATGCCGCCACTCGGACTCGAACCGAGATGCTTTAGCACTGCTTCCTAAGAGCAGCGTGTCTACCGATTTCACCACGGCGGCTTACTTGAAATAATAATAGTCAATTCATGTTGAATCGTCGAGATTCAAGGATTCAATATAGTTTAGGAAACATTAATTAGAATCAATGAATAAAGACTGGTTTGTGGTTTAAATATTTGAATCTTCAATAAAATACCTACCTAGGTAGTATCGTCGTGGGTTTTTTAACAATCAACTTTCATGTACTAGAAACTAAGTTTTCTCCAAACAGTTGGAACTCCATAGTTTTTTCTCGGTTGAGGTATAAAACTAAGAATTGTCTTTTTTTCTCAATTTTTTTATGATTTGTTTTTCATTTATCCGATTTCATGGATTCAAATGAAAAAGATTGAGTTTTTTTTTCAATGAACAAAATCAAATAACTAGGATTTCATATCTATCACAATTTCATCATTAAATACAAAAAATTTGTTATTTTTCTAATGATTTCGATACCTTAGTATATTTAAATTAAAGTATTAATATTCTTTATTGCGCATATAATTTTTAATTTATAATACCATTTACAAAACCAATTAAGTTTTGGGATAGGCATATAACAAAAGAGTTTCAATCTCTATCACAATTGTACTTTTCTATTGTGAAAAGTACAATTGTGATAGGGAAAAAAATAATACTTAGAACCCAATATACAAAAAACTCTTATTCTATATATCACAGCAGTGAGTTCTAAGTAATATTGAGAAATTTAATACAGAAAAATACATTAGTTAACATTCATCTTACAAAATTTGGGGTTCTTTAGGCTATATCAATTGAGATTATTCTAAGACTTTATTATTTGTTTGTCGCACAAAAAAACTTTTTGAATGCCCGGTGGAAACCGATTTCGCTAAAGAAAAAGTTTTTACTGCAACTAAATATCCTTTTTTCTTCCAAATATTTCTACGAATACGTTTTTTTGACATAGAAGTACGTTTTTTTGGAACTGCCAT